TTATTTTGAACAATAGATGTCTTTCACATCCAGCTATACCAATGAGTAATCTCTTAATTTTAATTTAAATGGCAGTTCCAAAAAAACGTACTTCTGTATCAAAAAAGCATATTCGAAAAAATGTTTGGAAAAGGAAGGGGTATTGTGCGTCGTTAAAAGCGTTTTCCTTAGGGAAATCTCTTTCTACCGGGAATTCAAAAAGTTTTTTTATGCGACAAACTAATAAAATAAATAGTAAAACGTTGAAATAATCTGAATCGGGCTGACTCGAAAAATTGACTGATTTCATTTCAAAAATAAAATTATCGATTTCCATTCCCTATCGGAGTTAATCAATATAAAATGGAATTCTCGCCGCTTTGAGAATCTAGAATATATAAAAAACTCTTTTGTTTACCTTACAAAATTCGAAAAAAAAAGAATACTTTATTTTTATTAAAAAAAAACACAAGATACTCGATTTTTTTTTTAGTATATCTTTTCATTGTCAAGGTGGGGAGTATTATTTTCCCCATCAACCTATTTCGTCCAATAATATAAGTTTTGATTTATTCTATATATTTACTTTCTCTATATCTATATAATATAGAAGAGCGAATATCTTTCGTTACTAAAATAATGGAAACTTAAATAATAAACCCTTTTGTGTAACTTTCTTACTTTTCGATTTCCTCGAAATTCCTATATAGACCACCCTATATCTCTTGTGATGAATCCATTCAAAAATACTTATTGAAATTATTTTGGATAAATAATGTGTCAATTGTGAATGATTCAAAATGGATTTTTTTTATTAATATTCATTGATAAACTGCATTTTTTGTTTTCGATTTTTGAGATCAACTAAATTTTGAAATAGTTCATTAAAACAAAAATTTGAGTTCTCTCCCTTAATTGAATTGATAGTAGGATTTTTAAATTTTGCAAGAATTAAAGTTGAAGAGAGTATAAAATAAGATGCACTAAATCAAAATGAAGACTCTAAACTAAAATAATGAACCTTCAAATACCTATGTTGAAGAAATTTTTATTCATCAATTTGAATCTTTCCTAAAAAAATATTGCAACCAATCGAATTCTTAAATCTAGACGATTGCTTATTCATAGACTATTATGAGTTCAAGATAAGCCGCTATGGTGAAATTGGTAGACACGCTGCTCTTAGGAAGCAGTGCTAGAGCATCTCGGTTCGAGTCCGAGTGGCGGCATGTCATTTCCTAAAAAAAGTAAATATATCCTATAATGAATCCAACTCTCCATATAGATTTTCTAATTAAAGGACTCCTATAATCTTATGATATTTTCAACCTTAGAGCATATATTAACTCATATTTCTTTTTCGCTCGTTTCAATTGTACTTACAATTTATTTGATAACCTTTTTCGTCGATGAAATCGTAAAACTATATGATTCATCCGAAAAGGGCATGATAATGAATTTGTTCTCTATAACAGGATTATTAGTTACTCGTTGGATTTATTCGGAACATTTTCCACTAAGTGATTTATATGAATCATTAATTTTCCTTTCATGGAGTTTTTCCCTTATTCATATAGTTCCATATTTCAAAAAAAATAAAAATATTCTAAGCACAATAATTGGCCCAAGTGCTGTTTTTACCCAAGGCTTTGCTACTTCAGGTCTTTTAACTGAAATACACAAATCTACAATATTAGTACCAGCTCTTCAATCTGAGTGGTTAATAATGCACGTAAGTACGATGATATTAGGCTACGCTGCCCTTTTATGTGGATCATTATTATCAGTATCACTTATAGTCATTACAGTTAGAAAAAAGAAAAAGTTTTTTGCTACGAGTAATCGTTTTTTAAATTTCAATGGTTCCTTTTTCTTTGGTGAAATCGAATACATGAACGAACGAAGTCATATTTTCAAAAATACTTCTCTTTTTAATTATTACAGGTCTCAGTTGATTCAACAATTGGATTATTGGAGTTATCGGGTTATTAGTCTAGGATTTCTCTTTTTAACCATAGGAATTCTTTCTGGAGCAGTATGGGCTAACGAAGCATGGGGATCTTATTGGAGTTGGGACCCAAAAGAAACTTGGGCTTTTATTACTTGGATCGTATTCGCGATTTATTTACATACTCGAACAAATCTAAAATTGCAGGGTACGAATTCAGCAATTGTGGCGTCTATTGGATTTCTTATAATTTGGATATGCTATTTTGGGATAAATCTATTAGGAATAGGACTACATAGTTATGGTTTATTTACATTAACATATAATTGAATTAAACACAATTTAAGGGATTATGATGAATAGGAATAGAAAAGTGGACAGCACATATCAGATAAAAAAAACTTTGTGTGAACAGGTGAGAACCCTGTGAATCACTACACTATTAAATTCACAGGGTTCTCACCTGTTCAAATTGATTTTACTTAACGTAAGAGAAGAAAAAAACCTCTTTTTTTTCATTGTACAACGAACATAAAAAATAATCTTTTTTTTCTTTTTTATTCATCAAAACTATCCATAAAAAGAATTAGATAGAATAACTTCAACCTTTTCAACTGATAGTGAAAGAACAAAATCAGGATACATACCAATACCTAGTACGGGTAAAAAAATAGAGATCAAAAGAAATAACTCTCGCGGTCCAGAATCAAAAAAATAAGAGGTTGGTACATTAAATATCTTGTATCCATAGAACATCTGGCGTAACATAGATAATAAATAAATAGGAGTTAATATGATTCCAATTGCCATTACAAAAGTAATTAGTAGTTTTGTCATTAAAAAATATTTTGGACTAGTAAGTAGTCCAAAAAAAACTATTAATTCGGCAATAAAACCACTCATACCTGGTAATGCAAGGGAGGCCATCGAAAAGCTACTGAACATCGTGAATATTTTTGGCATTGGGATAGCTATTCCACCCATTTCGTCAAGATACACAAGACGTATTCTATCATAAGTAGTTCCGGCCAAGAAAAAGAGTGCAGCACCAATAAATCCATGAGAGATTATTTGTAAAAGGGCTCCGTTGAGCCCCATATCAGTGATAGAACCAATTCCTATAATTATGAAACCCATATGTGATACAGAGGAATAAGCTATTCTTTTTTTTAAATTCCGTTGACCCAGAGATGTTGAAGCTGCATAGATTATTTGCATTGCACCTACTATCATCAACCAAGGAGAAAATATAGAATGAGCATGAGGAAATAATTCCATATTGATTCGAACTAATCCATATGCTCCCATTTTTAATAAGATTCCGGCTAGAAGCATACAAGTACTATAATGTCCTTCTCCATGCGTATCTGGTAACCATGTATGTAGGGGTATGATTGGCAATTTGACAGCAAAAGCAATAAAAAATCCAATATAAAATAGTATTTCCAAGCCCACAGGATAGGGCTGATTAGCTAATATTTCAAAATTGAGTGTTGGTTCATTAGAACCATATAAACCGATACCCAGAACTCCCATTAAAAGAAAAACGGAACCACCCGCTGTATACAAAATAAATTTTGTAGCTGAGTACAGACGTTTTTTTCCTCCCCACATGGATACAAGTAGATAAACGGGAATTAATTCTAACTCCCACATCAGGAAAAAAAGTAAAAGGTCCCGAGAAGAAAATAATCCTATTTGCCCACTGTACATTGCTAACATCAGAAAATGAAATAATCGAGAATCTCGAGTAACAGGCCGAGCCGCTAAAGTAGCTAAAGTCGTGATGAATCCCGTCAGTAAAATCGGTCCTATAGAAAGTCCATCTATTCCTAATCTCCAATGAAAATCAAAAAAAGCGATCCATTTGAAATCCTCCACTAGTTGGATTAATGGATCATCCAATTGAAAATGATAACAGAATGCATAAGTCGTTAGAAGAAGTTCTAAAATACATATACATGTAGTATACCAACGTATTACTCGATTTCCTATATGTGGAATAAATAAAATTAATGAACCTGCTGATATTGGCAAAACTACAATTATTGTTAATAAAGGAAAATGATTCGTGGTAAAGACAAGATACGTTTGGGCCAGAAAAATCCGTGCTCAAAATCAAATAAAAATAATTTGAGCACGGATTTTGTCGGTAAAAAAAGATGGATTCAAGGAGAGTTTTATGGAACGTATCAATAAGCTAGACCCATACTACGAGTTGTTTCTTGCGATAAATAAACTCGAACACTCAAGAAATCGGTCGGACAGGCAGATTCACATCGCTTACAACCAACACAGTCTTCGGTCCTTGGAGCAGAAGCGATTTGTTTAGCTTTACATCCGTCCCAGGGTATCATTTCTAATACATCAGTGGGGCACGCTCGAACACATTGAGTACATCCTATACATGTATCATAAATCTTTACTGAATGTGACATTGTATCTATACAGTTTTTAACATCATAAGATTTCGATCTAGTAAACTAACTTAGAAATGGATCCTATATTTAGATACCAGACGAATCAATGAGTGATCTATCTACTTCCGAATTGATTTAGGAGCTAGGGCCAAAATACTTTGATTTCTTCTTTTGTTGCAACCATGATCTTACTTTACCTATCAAACCTGCTAATTTGAATTAATTTATTACTATTCGAATTTTGATTTATATGATTAATACTATTTATTCAACAAATTTGATTGGTTACTACGAGTTGATTTTCTGTTACGATAAATTGATGAAACAATCGCGGGTCCAATAGCTGCTTCAGCGGCTGCAATGGCTATAACAAAAATTGAAAAAATGTCTCCTCTTAATTGACGATTATCAAAAATATCAGAAAATGTTACAAAATTTATATTAACTGAATTTAATATAAGTTCAAGACACATAAGGGCTCTAACCATATTCCGACTTGTGATCAATCCATAAATACCAATAGAAAATAAATAGGCACTCAAAACAAGTACATGTTCCAGCATCATTAACCAACTCCTTATCAATCTTGATTCCTTTCAATCTGAACAATAATTCAATCGATTCGATTCTAACAAGTAGGAAACAAGGGAATA